AAACACGAAGTTCTGGTCCTGGAGGGATAATATCAACCACTTGGCGTCCATCCAATGCATCCGTTATGGTTATTTCGTACCCCCCTTTTTCTTTTCGTATGATTTTGCTTACTATACCCGCTGCTGTAGCATTATAAACCGTATTGTTACTTTTTGTCCCGTCGGGATAAATCTGGCCCCTTCCCCTGTTACCACCTACGTATATTGGGTATTTTAAGAAGTGAACATCTTTATTAGTCGCGGGATCCGGGGAAAGAATAGGAAAAGTGATTTCACTATATTTCTTACCAGGAACAGGCCCTATCACAAGAATATTTTTTTTAGTGGGGCCGTAATTCTGAAAAGATAGATTGCCTATCTTTTCTTTCATCTCGGCAGAAATACGACTGAGGGGGGCTAATTCAAACCCTTCCGGTAAAATAAGAACGGCCCCTACATTCAACCCCCCCTTTTTACCATTAGCAAGAACTTGTTTCAGTTGCATATCATAAGGAATTCTAACAACTGCTTCAAACACAGTATCAGGAAGTACCGCTTGCGGAACCTCAATATCCACAGGTTTATTAGCTAAATGGCAATTGGCGCATACAATACGACCAGTGGCTTCTCGTGGATTTTCAAAACCCTGCTGCGCAAAAATGGGATATGCATTTGAAATGGAGGCCCGAGTTATTATATATATCATGAGTGATACGGAAATGAATCGAGTAATCTCTTCCTTTATCGAAGAAAAAGTATTTCTAATTTGCATGGTCCAATCGTTGATCCCGAAAATTTCTACAATAAAATTGGGTAGGTCGCTAGTATAGTTCCCTATCCACGATTTTGCTATTTACTGAAATAATTTTACTGGAATATAGGAGGAATCCTCTGAATGGGTAGAAAGAGTAAGGTAAGTACGACCTGGAATGCTTTGCTTAGGTACAAAGTAAGAAACATTCTAATTGACTCGTTTTTCAGTCATTCATTGAATGATAAATCACTACAAGTGACGGAGATACACGATTTAAATAAAGGAAAATCCAATATTTGAAAATTGTATCTAGAATGACTGGAAAAGTGGAAACAAGACCAGATATAATTTGATCATTATGAAAAAATCCAAAATCGTTATAGACATAGCCAATCATTAGTTCCCAACCGTGGGGCGAATGGAATCCGATACATAAATCGGTTACTAAAAGAATGGAAAAGGCTTTTATTGTGTCACTTAAATTATATAGGAATTCTTGAACCCAAGAATTAAGAAAAACAAGTTCTTCATTACCCAGAATAGAATAAGCACTTAGAATAACGAAACAGATTAGATTTGTCGAGAAGTGCAAAATTGTATGGATATGCTCCTCATCGTGTATCTTGATCAATTGGATTGTTTCTTTGTGGAGCCCCATACGAAACTTTTGTAGATGTCTTTCCGGGAATTCCTTTACCATTTCATCCAAGAGAAATAGCTCCTCTAATTCTATGAATTTTTCTAGAATACTCTTTTCTTGAATATCGTTCAAAAAAGTTTCGGATTGCCTAGTATTCCACCAATTAGTAACCCAAGATTCTAGACTTTTATTAAATGAGAGAGTGATCCACCGGGGCAAAAAGACTACAAATACTATAAATGAAAGATATCGAAGGGGAATAGATGCGCTCTTTTTTGTCATTTTTTCATCTGTGAATTGTCACCTCATTCGTTGACTCTATGCGATCTAATATTTCTATCAAGCATAAGTTCTATTATAAGGTATCGCGCCTATTAATTATTAATTTATTAATCGAGCCCCCATTTTTTAGTTGTGATTCAGAGGTTAGTCCTTGAATCTAGTGTAGAAAAAATACAGAAATAGAAGAAGAATCCACTTCGAATTCGAATTCAAATGAAGAAATAATAAAAAAATAGATTGTTTCCAGATATCTTAATTGATCAAATATTCGAAGTAATTACTCCTCTTTGATGAATGCCCGAAAGATTCAAATAAAGATTCCAATAATGAATATTTTTCGGATTTCGAAATGAAAGAACTCCCTGTTTATTAAAAAAGAAAATATCAAATATTTCGAAAAAAAAATTGACAGACAAAAACAAAAAAGGTTTCGTTTTATATTATGAACGCCACGTACACGTTTGCCTTGCTTTTGCCCCACGAGGCGTTCTGAAGAAACTTTAATTAAGTAAGTTATGCTTATAGAAAAAAGAGGATTCTTAGGGGTTTTCCTCTTGCTGAGAAAGCATTTTTTTGCAGTTTCTTTTTTCAAAATACTTCAATAGGTACACGCAAGAAATAGGCCAATTCCGCAGCCTTCTGCTCAATTTCCTGTGGAGTCAAATTCTCATCAGTACGAGTCAAGGGAACGTCTCCCAGGCCTCTGATTTCCATATAAAGGACACGACGAGCATAAATACCCTCTTTTACTTCTATTCTGATGGACTGAATATCTTTCATAAGGAATCGTAAAAAGATGCGGCGATTTTTTCCAGGAAATCCCCAACGAAAAATGCACACTATTCCTTCTTTTCTATCAAATCGATCATAACCGCTACCTACATTCCATGTAATTGTGCACCACAAATAGGAACTAATAAAGAGACCCGCGATCCCATAGAAAGACATTACGATCCCTTGTGGGAAAAAAAGGATTTGTTGAGACGGAAAGAAGGATATCAAATTCTTATCAAGATAACTAGAAATTCCAACCAATAAGAATCCTAATGAACCTAAAAAAAGGATAAACGCCCAGCAGAAATTACTTGTTTTGCGAGATCCTGCTATAAATTCTATCCATATATATTCTGATCGCCAACTCATACATAGTAGATCCAGTTGCATTTTATGGAATAACAAAAAAAAATTGCACTTTACTTTTTTTTCCGAAGTAACTCTCATCAACTAGTACTATTCTGATGTGAACTTTTAGTAGTAATTAATCGAATTGGTTAGATATAATAAAATAAAAGCATCCCCTTCATATGATTCCCTATCAATAGCTACATACATATGGATAGATTTACTTTAATTTCAGACATGAGTTCGGATCCCAGCCTATTTTTTTTTAATTGCTAGAATTCGTCTGTCCATATATCATGTTTACGCATGTATAAGATCTTTTTCATTTATGTTCGGAGAAAGCCACCCGTTATTCTTATACAATATTCTACTAAATGGATATCCTTGTTCGCTAAGTCTTGAAAAAAAAACTAGATGAGATTTGACCACATCAGATTTAAAAAATCTTTTTTTTTTGAACATGAAGAGATAAAGAGGCCATTGCAATTGCCGGAAATACTAGGCCCACTAAAGGCACAAAAAGGGAGGGTAAGTTGTTGAGAATTGTCATAGAATGGGGTACCTCGATTTAATATTTGTACCTGTTATTGTTATAAGGATATCTTATAATAATTATAATTCATATTATAATTCGTATATTAGTATACTAAGTATATCGAAGTGAGTATATAGAATAAGTGCAAGCAATGTCGAACTAAATAAACGGACTTATTCATCTTTCTACATGAAATAGATGTATGTATGATAATCCACTTTCTTTATTATTCTTACTTCTTTTATTTTTATTCTTATATTGTTCTTATCTTCTTCTTCTAATTTCTTTTTTAATAAAAAAAGAGTCTTTTAAAAATTGAAAAATCTCTGAAAGATTCGTTAGAATCCGACCCAAGAGCAGGAATTCTTATAAAAAGGGGACTTCTTGGGAGATATAGAAAGATGCAAGATTCTATATTTTCTATATTTGAAATATATACATATAGAAGAGGCGAACAGAACACGAAATTCGTTTTATTTGCCTTGCCTCCTAATTCGAAGGAAGAACTCGCTGTTTATGTTGTTGTTTTTTTACCGATATTGCTAATCAGCAATATCGGTAAAAAACAACAATTATCCGCATGATTCTTTCTACAATTTACAATTAAAGCTTATGTCACCAAATAAAAATGCATTTTTTCGGTTTTTTTATTTTGATTCTGATAAACTAACTAACTAGTTGTTCGCCACAAAAAAAAGTTGAACTCAAGACTCTACTTGACTCTACTTGATTGAATTTTTATTGAAAGGAAAAAAGGCGTGGAGCTGAAATAGCTCACTCAGAACACCTTTTAAAGGGTTACGTGGTACGATTGGATCGAATAAGCCCTTATGGAATAAATATTCAGCCGCTTGTGAACCTTCAGGTACTGTCTTATTCAATGTTTGTTCAATTACTCTTTTACCCGCAAATGCAATATAGGCATTGGGTTCGGCAATAATGATATCCCCCAACATACCAAAACTAGCTGTTACTCCACCAGTAGTAGGAGATGTAAGAATTGATACATAGAATAACTTTTTATTTGATTGATAATCATATAAAGCAGAAGATATTTTAGCCATTTGCATCAAGCTCAAACTTCCTTCTTGCATGCGTGCCCCTCCGGAAGCACACACTAGAATAAGAGGTAAAAGTTTATTGGTAGCATACTCGATCAAACGGGTGATTTTCTCGCCTACTACGGATCCCATACTACCCCCCATAAACTGAAAATCCATAACCCCAATTGCGACGGGAATCCCGTTTAGTTGACCTGTACCTGTTTGAACAGCCTCTGTTAATCCTGTTTTTTTTTGATAAGAATCAATACGATCTTTATAAGGTTCCTCTTCTGAATGAAATTCAATGGGATCCAGAGAAACCATGCCGTCATCCATCGGATCCCAAGTACCTGGATCAACCGAAAGTTCGATTCTATCTGAACTACTTATTTTCAAATAATATTCGCATTGTTCACAAATATTCATTTTTGACTTCAAAAATTTCTTATAATTTAATCCATAACAATTTTCACATTGAACCCACAAATGCCTGTATTTTTGAGTTACATCGAGATTATTCGAACTTTTTCTTATAGTTAAATCACTACCATTCGTACTAGTTTTTATATTTGAACTTTTGCTTTCACTACTATTTCTACTTTCACCACAAATGTAATTATAAATGTAACTGTCGCTGTAATTGTT